AAAAGTCTTTTCTTTCCACCGAGCTAAAAGGTAAAATAAAAAAGATGTCGATGTCTCTAGTAAACTAAAGTTATCATTTAATAGCTGTTTTGCTTCAACCTATCCTTTTGAAGATTGAGTGAAGATTTAGTTACGATTAGAAATACACTTTTCTATCTTTCTCCATGGATCCTTTATTTAATACTTATTGACTTGGAAGGATTCATCCAATTCAAAATTAATTATGTTTCGAAATTCCATAATCCAATTTTTCAATTTATAATTGACCCTTGGATACAAATGACGAGAATTATATTCTTCCTCGAATCTTTCATTGAGAGGTAAAGGATTTAATCCTTTTAAAAGAAATAAAGTTTTGATCGGAATTAGGAATAAAACCGAAGGACCCCTTAACTATCAAGGGGAGTAATAGAACGAATCACACTTTTACCACTAAACTATACCCGCTACAATGTGATTATTGTATATAATCAGACCTTTATCGAACAAGGGAATTGGGCAGAATCAAAATAGGATCAAATCCTGAAAAGTAGAGCATTTTGTCAGAGGACTTGATAAACTTAAAATTAGGAAAAAGATATTAACTCAATACCAAGTTCTTTCTTTTTTATTTGAGATATCTCTTTCTAGATTCTAGACCCTTCCTTCTTTATCTTTTTTTTTCTTTATACTTATTATATTATAATTCTTTATATTTCATTTTTAGAATTTTATACAATTTACATAAATTAAACATAAATTAAATAAATAAAAGTAAATAGAAATATATAAATAAAAATAGAAAAAAAAAAAAGAAATAAATTAAATCAAATTAACTGATAAAAGTTCTATCTATCCATATTCTCTAGAATATATCTAGATTCTCTATAATATATATTAATTTTATATATTCATATATTACTATATCTACATATATAATTCTATTATTAACTATTATTAATTAGATAATATCTATATATAACCTATATAATCTATAAAAAAAAATAGGGGTTTGCTCAAGTATTATTTTTTCTGTGCTGTAACATATTAATTATCTTTTTTTTCCATTAGGAGAGATGGCTGAGTGGACGAAAGCGTCGGATTGCTAATCCGTTGTACGAGTTATTCGTACCGAGGGTTCGAATCCCTCTCTTTCCGTTTTGCTTTTTGACAGTAAAATACGTCAAATCCTAATACTATTTATAAAAATAGAAAAATAAAGCAAGGAAGCCTTTTTTTTGTTCTTATTCTTCGCGTCCAGGATTACGTCCTGGATCATTAGATAGGAATCCGAAGATGAAGAGAGAAACAAAGAATATAACTACGGTGTAAACAAAGAGTTTAAGAGTAAGCATTACACAATCTCCAAGATCTTAAAAAAAAAAGAGAATAGATTTTCTGTTTTTATACGACATATTTTGATTTTGACACCAAGAAATGAAAAAATTAAAATGAAGCGTTTTCTAGTATTTATAGAAATGGACTAGAATCTTTAGAAATAGAAAAGCGTTTTCAAAAATGGATTTGTAATAAGAGTTGAGTCTTTCATTACCATTACAAAAAATTTTTTCATACCAACAGTTCGATATTGTGATGAACTCTAAGTGGGGTCTTTCGGTGAAAAAAGGCCGAGAATAAAGAAAAGGGGCGATCCAAATTTATTACGGCTATCCAAGAATTTCAATGTTTGAATTGAGGGTTCGTTTATATTGTAAGACTTATTTGATCTTTTCCATTGTTAGACTTTTTCTAGGCAAGTATTAAGGATCTTATCGAAAACTTACAGCAGCTTGCCAAACAAAGGCTAAGAGCAAAAAGAGAACAGGTATTACTGGCATAACGTCCACGATTGGATTTAAAAAAGCATAAGCCTCGGGTAATTTCGCGAATAAAAAACTATTCGAAAAAAGGGCAGAATTAAAACAGATACAGATTAAATTAAAGATATTAATCATAACAAAATTTTGGTCTTGGAGATAATTTTGATTGAATTATTAAGATGTTTTTGATGTAAGGAAAAAATGAAGAAAGGAAAATAAGGCAGATTAAGACCAACCTCTTTGGACGCACCCAATCAAAAAATCTTCAATTCTTACACCTTCAATTCTTACAAGAGAATAGAAGAAATCATAATTTCATACAATATCTTAATTGAATTATATGTAATGATCAATAAATTCGGTTTCAGTCTATCTCCACATGTGTGAAAATCCCGGCAATAATCAAATGGATTCTTTATATCTTTGGTTGGAACAAACTGGACTTGACAAACAAGGAATACCCATATTATTCTTTTTTTTAGTAGTGTCAAATAGACAGAATGGGGCGTGGCCGAGCGGTAAGGCAACGGGTTTTGGTCCCGGTGATCAAAGGTTCGAATCCTTTCGTCCCAGCAGAAGATATTTTTTTATATCTGAATAAAGATGTCATAATCCAAATTGCCCTTTAACCTGCTAAATCTTATTTTATAAGAGTCAAATATGGGCGAGACTTTGAATTCTTTTTTTTTTTTTTTAATGATTAAATGACTGATTTAATGACTTATTATCAGTATTTTTTTCTATCTATATTTATTTCTTTTTATTTAGATTTTGATTTCTATATATATATAGAATTCGATATCTTATATATATATATTTTATAAAATAAAATATTTTTTATAAATTTTATATCTTATAATTATATCTTATAATAAACATATAATAAACAATTATATCTTATAATAAACATATAATAAATAATAAACATATAATTATATCTTATAATAAACATACATATAATTATATCTTATAATAAACATATAATAAACAATTATATCTTATAATAAACATATAATAAACAATTATATCTTATAATAAACATATAATAAACAATTATATCTTATAATATATCTTATAATAAGAATTATAAAATTTATATTTTATATTAATCTTCTATGTCTTATTTCTCTATCTTATATATGGTTTATCTTAAATATGGTTTATATTAATTCTTGTTCATATTCAATTCTTGTTCATATTTTAAAGTAAAGGAATCAATAAAATATGGTTTATATTAGAGCTATCGGTTATTTCTTAGTGTATTGGTTGTGTCTTCTAATTATATATTCCCCTTTGTATTTGAAAAAAAAAAAAAAACAAATTAATAATAATACTACAAATTTTTATTAATGATAGAATAAGAAAATCAATATGTATAACAATAGAATATTATCAATTTTTCATATAATAATAGAATATTAATATATAAATAGAATAATAAATAAAAAAAAAAATATAAGAAAATTTTAAGTAAAAATAAAATATAAAAATAGAAATATTATAAAAAAAAAAAAGAAATATAACACAATATAAAACAAGTAGATAATATATATATATATATTGCTTATATATTGATATTCTTTGATTTGCATTCATACACTAACTAAAACAGTTCTTTTTACTGATACTCAAATTTTTCTTCAGATACTTACATATGTAAGTCAAAAGTGTAGATTACTATGTACTGAACGAGTACCGGACGAACTAATGACTATTCATGATTCCATAATTGAATCAATTACAGACCGGTTCAAAACTAGAGGCATGGTAAAACTTCGTTTGAAACGATGTGGTAGAAAGCAACGTGCGACTTGAAGGACATGATCGACTGTGGATGTAAAAACCCACCACTTTTTTATATGGAAATGAAAGTGCTCTTGGCTCGACATCCTTTATTTGGTTTCCGTGTTTTTTGGGGGTTGGAATGGGAAATAGTACAGGATGGAGCTCGAGGAGGAAATATTTATTTATTTTTCAGGGGAAAGGATCTAGGGTTAGTTAATACAAATCAATAAGTTGGAACAGCTTCGTAAGTGTTTTTTTGATATCGAAATCGAACCGATTTCAAATAAAAAAAAAAAGAAAGTTTTTTGAAATTTGTAAAACTCTTTTCGATCAAAAGTTTATTATGCGGAAATCGATCGTTCGTATGATTCTTTTTTTTTTTTTTGATTGATTGATTTCTTTCTATCACTATAATCTATCAATGTAAATAAACTATCAATATAAATAAAAAGAAAAAGGGGCGTGTTGCTGCCATTTTTTTGAAATAAAAGATTGACGAAGTAATGTCTAAACCCAAGGATTCAAGGCAAAGAGAAAGGATCCTGGAACAAGGAAATACCATTTTTAATTGTCTCAACAACTGGATCCGAATGAAGAATCAAAATGGATTTTAAACGAGACAAACAAGAAAAGGGGTTAAAGACTACTCAAGAAAAGAGAAGCCTAAGCTTTTTTTTGAGCTATTTGAGAGTTATCCAACTTGAGTTATGAGAGTCGAAATGCTTTTTTGTTCTTTTTTTTTTCCAAAAAAAAAAAAAGAACAAAAACAGAAGGGTTTAATGTCTAAGTGATTTGTTGGGTTTATGGATTTATTTAAATTCTGAGTCCATACATAGACAGAACTTCTAATCATTTTGTTTTCTCGAGCCGTATGAGGAGAAAACCTCATATACGTTTCTAGGGGGGGGTATTAGTCAATTACACCTATCCCAATGAGCCGTTTATCGAATCGTTGCAATTGATGTTCGATCCCGAAGAGAAGGAAGAGATTTTCGAAAAGTAGGTTTTTATGATCCGATAAATAACCAAACCTATTTAAATATTCCCGCGATTCTTGATTTCCTTGAAAAAGGTGCTCAACCCACAGGAACTGTTCATGATATTTCAAAGAAGGCAGGGGTTTTTACGTAACTTAGTCTTAATTAAACTGAAACAGAATTCAATTAATGAAATACAAAAAAGAAAGAGGGTGCGGATGACTTGTGTATAGCTTTATACAAATTTTTCTTTACTATATACTATTTCTCCCCCTTCTTTCCTTTTTTTATTCTTTTTTTTTTTTTTTCTTTTAAGTATTTATTTAAATATTAAATATTTAATGTTAATAGAAATATAGAAGTTAATATAGAATATTGTGTTCTCATAATATTAAAGTAAAGAAAAAAAAATAGAAATAAAAAATCGAAAAAAGACTCTTTTTCGATCTTTTATCAACGTTTAGCTTCAATATTCACAATTATATTGACAACAGTGTATTGAACAAATATAATTCGATCGTGGATAATTTATCCCTGTTCCATAGGTTTGGTTTTTTACGTAACTTCATTCAAATGAGGGGTTCTTTCTTTGAATTTTGAATTTCTTGTATCACAAGTATCACAAGAAATTGTTTTTTGTGTGATACAAAAACCTTTTTCTTATTAAATAAAAAAATCTGAATTTTTTTTGATCTGATCTTACCATTTAATATTCAGAATCGACTAGACATTTTTATAAAAAGAAATTCTTGCTAATTGAATGTTTTGATTTTATTGCGTCATGAAATTCAAATTTTTTATTCCGATTGTATCTACACATTCGAATTTTTTTGGGGTTGCTAACTCAATGGTAGAGTACTCGGCTTTTAAGTGCGACTAGCCTCTTTTACACATTTGTACGAAGAAAGGGATTCGTCCATACCATCGGTAGAGTTTGTAAGGCCACGACTGATCCTGAAAGGACTGGATGGAAAAAACAGCATGTCGTATCAACGGAGAATTCTAAGAATATATTTGAAGAATATATATATATATATTATGGATCGGTACAAAATCGTTTTTTGTGCGGAACAAAAAAATGAATTGAATTCAAAGTTGGGTCCAGTGAATAAATGGATAGAGCTCTATGACGCCAAATTATAGTTATAGGGAAACAAAAAGCAACGAGCTTCTGTTCTTAATTTGAATGATTACCCGATCTAATTTAATGTTAAAAAAAATTAGCTCCTGGTACGGTAAAAGTTTTTCTCCTGAGTGGATTATTGATTTTTTATGAGTCCTAACTATTAGTGATTACCTATTCTGTATGGGTTAGACGTGAATGTGTAGAAGAAGCAGTATATTGATACGGAAAAGAGAGTTTTTTTTTCCAAAATCAAAAGAGCGATTGGGTTGAAAAAATAAAGGATTTCTAACCTTTTTGTTCGCCTATACCGAACTCAATTAGGTGGCAGAGGATAGAGAATCCGTTGATGAATTTATCTGTCCTGAGGTATCTATTCTTTTCTTACTAGAATACCCTGTTTTGACTGTATCGCACTATGTATCATTTTATAATCGAAAGGATCCCCTATCTTTGGTTCAAATCAAATTTGAAATGGAGGAACTTAAAGTCTATTTAGAACTCAATAGATCTAGACAACATAACTTCCTATACCCACTTCTTTTTCGGGAGTATATTTATGCACTTTCTCATGATCATGGTTTTAATAGTAATAGATCACTTTTTTTGGAAAATGCGGGTTCTGACAATAAATTCAGTTTACTGATTGTAAAACGTTTGATTACTCGAATGTATCAACAAAATCTTTTGATTAGTTTTTTTAATGATTCTAATCAAAATCCCTTTTTTGGGCACAATAAGAATTTGTATTCTCAAATGATATCGGCTGGGTTTGCAATCATTGTGGAAATTCCATTTTCCCTACAATTAGTATCTTATTTACAAGGGAAAGAAGGAGTAAAATCTCATAATTTCCAATCAATTCATTCAATATTTCCTTTTTTAGAGGACAAATTCTCACATTTAAATTATGTGTTAGATGTACTAATACCTCATCCCATCCATCTGGAAATCCTGATTCAAGTCCTTCGCTACTGGGTAAAGGAGTCCTCCTCTTTGCATTTATTACGGTTCCTTCTCTACAAGTATTGTAATTTTAAGAGTCTTATTACTCCAAAGAAATCCCCCGTTTTTTTGAATCCAAGATTGTTCTTGTTCCTATATAATTCTTATGTATGTGAATACGAATCCATTTTCCTTTTTCTCCGTAACCAATCCTCTCATTTACGATCAACTGCTTCTGGAGTCTTTCTTGAACGAATCCATTTCTATCGAAAAATAGAGCATCTCGTAGAAGTTTTTGCTAATGATTTTCAGGCTAACCTATGTTTGTTCAAGGATCCTTTCATACATTTTGTTAGATATCAAAGAAAATCAATTCTTTCTTCCAAGGATACGCCTCTTCTGATGAATAAGTGGAAATTTTACTTTGTCGATTTATGGCAATATTATTTTTACATGTGGTCTCAATCAGGAAGGATAAAGATCCGGATAAACCAATTATCAAAAAATTCTATCGATTTTCTGGGTTATCGTTCAAGTATGCGATTAGATTCTTTAGTGGTACGGAGTCAAATGCTAGAAAACTCATTTATAGTAGATAATGTTATGAAGAAGCTGGAGACAAAAATTCCAATTCTCGCCTTGATTGGATCATTGGCCAAAGCAAAATTTTGTAACGCAATAGGACATCCCATTAGTAAGCCGATCTGGACCGACTCATCAGATTCTGATATTATTGATCGTTTTGTGCGTATATGCAGAAATCTTTCTCATTATTACAGTGGATCCTCAAAAAAAAAAAATTTGTATCGGATCAAATATATACTTCGACTTTCTTGTGTTAAAACTTTGGCTCGTAAACACAAGAGTACTGTACGTTCCTTTTTGAAAAGATTGGGCTCAGAATTGTTGGAAGAATTTCTGACAGAGGAAGAACAGGTTCTTTCTTTGATCTTCCCAAGAGCTTATTCGACTTCGCGAAAGTTATATAGAGGGCGAATTTGGTATTTGGATATTCTTTGTGTCAACGCTTTGGCCGATTATGAATGATTGGTTAGGGGACATTGTAAATGAAAAGGGATTACTAAAAAAAGAAGTACTATCCAATGAAGAGATACAAAAAATTCATTCAGTTATGAAATGCTCATGTAGGAAGAAAGACTAAGGGGGGTGAGTATTCCACTTTTTTATAGTCCTGTTTAGGGAAGAAACAGAGTTTTAGATGTATACATAGAGAGAGCCGTGTGCAATGAAAAATGCAAGCACGGTTTGGGGAGGGATTTTTTTACTTATTTATAAGGAATTTTTCTACTCCATCCGACTAGTTCCGGGTTCGAGTCCCGGGCAACCCATTAGGATTATCCTATCGAAATAATATAGTAAGCTTCATATATATATATAAATATATTATATGTATATCAACTCCGCATTTTCTTTTTAGTACCATATGAGTTAGAAAGAGGAAATATGATAAATAAAAAAATCATAAAAGAAATCTATATTTTCCATATTTTCTATTTGATATTGGTTATTGGTTGACACGGGTATATAAATCATGTTATACTGTTGAATAACAAGTCCTCAATTTTTACTCGAAATGAAAATTTGTGTACTTGGGAGTCCCTGATGATTAAATAAACCAAGATTTTACC